AAGGCTCCAGAAGATGTTGATCGTAAATAACAGGATTGTTTATGAAAAAAAACTAATAAAAATTCACATTCAGATACATAAGAATTGTACAAGAACCAAAATAGTCTTTTATTTTCTTTTGAAAAAACATAAATAGTTTTATTACTCTGAATAGTTTTATTCAGATTCTGATATTTATGTAGAAAGAATCGCAATAAATGTAAAGAGGGAACATCTTGAATCCAGCATTGAAGGATTTGAACCAAAATTTCAAAATGGATAGGATGGGGTATTAGTATATCTGAAACATTATTTAAATGAGATAATTTGTCCTCTAAAAAAGGAAATATTGAATGAATAGATCCTAAATTCTGAGATTTTGGTATTTCTTTTTCTTCGGAGGAAGATACTAATCGTCGCGAGAATGGAATTTCCACAATGACTGAAAAACCCTTTGATACCATTTGAGAATAAAAAAAATGAGAATAAAAATAATTGGTGTGTCCACCGAATCTATTTTGATTAGAATCATTAACCAAATAAATCAAAAAATTCTGTTGATACATTCGAATAATTAAACGTTTTACAAGTACTAAACTAAATTTATTGTCATAACCAATAAATTCGATAGGTTCGTAAAAAATCGAACCATTTAAACTATCATCATGAGCAAGTGTGTAAATATACTCCTGCAAGAGAAGCGGATATAGGAAGTGTTGTTGCGGAGATCTATCTTTTTTTAAATACCCTTGTAATTCTTCCATTTACATTTTTCTACTTGAAACAGAGACACAAGACAGGAGGCATTTCTTGGGTTATCAAATGATACATAGTGCAATATGGTCCGAACAGGGTATATAATTACAGTATATATAGTTAAGAAATTAAAGATAGACCCCGGAGACCTAGAATCCAATCAACAGGATCCTTTTCCTCTCCTTTTCTATACAATAGGTTTTATCCTTTGTTAAAATTACAAGAGGGTAAAAAATCCTTTATTTTTGCAACCCGATCGCTCTTTTGATTTTGGAAAAAATTATATTCTCTTTACTTTATCAGTATACTGTTTCTTCTACACATCCGTCTCCAAGAGAATAGTTAGGATTTTTTTTCATAAAAAAAATAAAAAATAATCAATGATTCACTCGCATAAAAACCTTTTTCTGCACTGGCACTAATCTATTTTTAACATACAAATTAGATCGGGTAATTATTCCAATTTTAAGAATATAAGCTCGTTGCTTTTTGTTTTACCAAAATTAAGGCTAAAAGACGATATCCATTTATTCACTAGACTCAACTGTAAATTTCTTTTGTCTCCTTCCAAAAATAAAAACAATTAATAATATATATATAGAGTTAAGTTAAGGATAAATTAAATTAAAAGTTCTATTTTAATTAAAAAAAAAAAAAAAAAATTATTACGACATGCTGTTTTTTCCTTCATTACCTTTTAAGATCAGTCGTGGTCTTTATATAGACTCTACCAATAGTCTGGACGAATTCGTTGCTTCATCCAAATGTGTAAAAGATCATAGTCGCACTTAAAAGCCGAGTACTCTACCGTTGAGTTAGCAACCCGGATTGTAGATACGATCAAAAAAAAAAAAAAAATTGATCCCATCCCGCCAAAATAATAAAGATTGAACTAGCAACAAATTCAATTTAAAAGAAAGATTTTTTTAATCAATTATAAACACCAATCCACTAAAATAGGTAGGATTGGATTAAAAAATAATAAATTCTCAATAGATATATCTAATATCTATAATCAAAACTTATACCTATTTTTCTCTTGATCCATTCCATTTTTTTTTTTTTTTTTACGTCTTGTATACCAGTAAATTCAGTAAACACATCCTTATGACTAAGGTGACTAAGGCTAAAGCGAAGGAAAAAAAATAAATATGAGGCAGGAATAAACAGATCCATTTTATTTATCTACGATCAAATTATATTTGTTCGGTACACCATTGTCAATATGATATAGAATGCTGAGAAAAAAATTCTAAATAAATCAAATTAAGGCCTTGTGTTGGATTGGCACAATATAAGTAAAAAAATAAATTTGAATGCAAAAATAAATAAAGGCAGGGTAGAGAAAAATATCGAGTTGATTCAATCAAAAGAGGTACAATAATCGAAATTGACCCTGTCTTTGTCGGTAAATTATATTCCCACAATAACAATAAAAAATAAATAATAAAATAATAAGTGAGCAAAAAAAAGAACAAACAAATTCTGGAGAAATAATTATACAAAGATAAAGATAGATGCTAGTACCCTCTCTTTTTTATTCAATTTTTTTAATTTAATTAAATTAACAGTTAACCCAATATTCCTTCTTTAAATAATTCTGTCTTCCTTAAAATATCATGAACAGTTACTGTGGGTTGAGCGCCATTTTCAAGGAAATATAGAATAGCGGGAACATTTAAATAGGTTTTATTCTTTATCGGATCGTAAAAACCTACCTTCCGAAGATCTCTTCCTTCTCTTCGGGATCGAACATCAATTGCAACGATTCGATAGATGGCTCATCGGGATAGATGTAGATAAACAATGCCCCCCCTAGAAACGTATAGGAGGTTTTATCCTCATACGGCTCGAGAAAAAATGATTCTAATTTATGTATATAACGGCAAATATATCCATAAAATACTGAATAAATAATGAATTAGACTATGATTAAAGTGGTTTTTTCTTCCTCTTTCCTTACGAAAGTTAAAAAGATATCATTCGTACTCATAACTCAAGTTGGGTAATTCTGAGGAAATCCTTAGATATTTATTGAGCCGTCTCTAACCTCTTTTGTTTGTCTCGAATCAATTTTTATTCCGCATTTTGATTCAATTGTTGAGACAATTGAAAATAGTGTTTCCTTGTTCCGGAATCCTTTATCTTTGTTTTGTGAAATCATTGGGTTTAGACATTACTTCGGTGATCCTTACTCCTTTCAAAAGGGCAGCAACATACCTTTTGTTTTTTTTCTTATTTCTTTCTATAGACTATAGAAAAAAATAAGAGAGATTGATTCCCTTGTGATACACTTTTGATCGAAATAGTTTTATGAATTCCGACAAATATTACTTATTTTCTTTTTTATTTCAAACTTGTTTGAATTTTAACCCTTTTCAATTTATATAATTTATCCATTTATATTAAAAATTTATATTATAGAGGATATATTTACAAAGTTGGTTCAACTTATTGATTTTTATTGTCACTAACCCTAGATTCTTCCCCCCGATAAATGAATCTCAATACTTTCTGCTCGAGCTTCATCATGTACTTTTTATTTAGATTAGAACCCAACACAAATTAGGTTCCTAGTAAAAAGAACAAACTATGTCGAGCCAAGAGCATCTTCATTCTTATAGAAAATGGCGGATGTAAGAATCCACAGTCAATCATGTCCTTCAAGTCGCACGTTGCTTTCTACCACATCGTTTCAAACGAAGTTTTACCATAACATTTTTATTATTTAATTTCAAACTGATATGGAATTGATTCAATATGAAATCATGAATAGTCATTGGATCAACTTATATATGTATATATTATTATATATTATGATATGGCCGGCCGTATAGTTTTGATTTTATATTATATCTATACATAAAAAAAAAAAAAAAACAAAATTAAAGAATAAATGAGTTTAGTTTGCTTAAGATTTATTTAAATTTTCAACAGATTGTTCGGGACGATCAATCATGAAGGATCCTTTTTTTTCTTGAACAAATAAATTAAAAACCTCAAAGAAAGGGGCTCTAATGAATTCCCAATTCCAGAATAAAATCTGTTTTTAATCAAATAAACTATTCCAATGACCCACGAAGGTTGGAAAGTTTATCGATAATATATAGATTTATTGCACTTCTTCGAATACCAAAGCAAAGATTTATATCATAAAAATTAAGTTAAAAAATAAAGATCTTTATTTCCAACTGCATTTGACACTTGATTCTGTTTGTAAGAAACCAAAAAAAATTCTTAAGAATCATTCTTAGAATTCAGAACGAAAGATTGTTCTCTTTAACAATTTTTTGTTAAATGTTGGAAACAATGTGATCCAATCTGCCCTTTATAGCAGAAAGGGTCTGGGACGGAAGGATTCGAACCTCCGAGTAACGGGACCAAAACCCGTTGCCTTACCGCTTGGCCACGCCCCATTTAAATTTCTATTCAACACTAATAAATACTAATATTATATTAGTATTGGTTATTCGTCAATTCTAGTATGTAATATATTGTTGCTAGGTTTCTATACATGGAGAGATAGAATCAAAAAATTCATTGATCATTACATTGAATTCTATTAAGATATTGTATGAAAGTATAATTCTTTGTATTCTCGTTTGAGAATTGAAAGGGGTTTTATTTGGGATAGTTCAAAGAAAAAGAAGGATTTTTTGGCCTGCCTTTTTCATTTTTACCTTATATTATAAAAATGACTCAATCAAAATTAAATTATCTAATCTACAAGAACGAAATTTTTGTTATGCTTAATATCTTTAGTTTAATCTGTATCTGTCTTAATTCTATCCCTTATTTGAGTTCGAGTAGTTTTTTCTTCGCCAAATTGCCCGAGGCTTATGCTTTTTTCAATCCACTCATCGACATTATGCCTATCATACCTCTATTCTTTTTTCTCTTAGCCTTTGTTTGGCAAGCTGCTGTAAGTTTTCGATGAAATCTTCAATATTCTCCTAAATTCATGATTTTTTGAAAAAAAAAAACACACACTTCATTATAGCATATGCGGTACGAAAAAAATGGGTAATCTATTCCCCTAAAAAAATGATCTTGGAGATTTTGTAATGCTTACTCTCAAACTCTTCGTTTATACAGTAGTGATATTCTTTGTTTCTCTCTTCATCTTCGGATTCTTATCTAATGATCCAGGACGCAATCCTGGACGTGAAGAATAAACATAAGACATTTTTAACTTTGCTTTTTTAGGAATTCTTTATTCCATTAACTATTTTAATCAAGGGATCCAGTGATGAGGGATAGCGGAG